GTAACATTTTTCTCGTTTTTGCATTTTCTGGCTTAGTGCGAGATAGTGATAGGCATATTATATTGCATCTCAACGATAAACGAAGCAATGAGTGAAAATGGAGGAAAATAAATTAAATGAAACTAAATGGGGTTTTACCTCCCCTACCCCTTTTTTCTGTCCGGCTAACCATTGCCTAAACTGAAGGAATCCTATACTTCCTTTCATTATATCGAATAGTATGGGATGCTTCATTCATGAAGCATCAACCCCCCCAAAAATGTTATGATTCTATAGAATCATAACATAGAAAGACTCTTCGGATCTAGCCATACCATTAGATTATATTGACAATTCCAAAAAACTGTTCATACTATCATCATAGTATGATGACGGTCGGGCGGATATGCCCCCATCGTCTAGTGGTTTAGGACATCTCTCTTTCAAGGAGGCAACGGGGATTCGACTTCCCCTGGGGGTAGGGTACTACAAAAGGAAGTTGATCATGGATTATCAATAAGCCTAGAATGAATTCTTCCTGGGTCGATGCCCGAGCGGTTAATGGGGACGGACTGTAAATTCGTTGGCGACATGTCTACGCTGGTTCAAATCCAGCTCGGCCCAAAAATCACCGCTTCATGAGTATAATATAACCAATTTGTCCTACAGAAAAGAAATGCTTGATCTGTAGAAATGAAGGAAAAGGGTCAATTTTTTTGCTCTATTTCTATTTTTTTCTCATCTCATTGAAAGGTGGATTATCCACTTTTAACAATAAAAAAAAAGAATCACTAGTTACTAATAATCCGCGGCACTCTCGCTAAAGCCCGTGCTTATGTGGATATGATATCACTATATCATTCGTGTATCTGTTACGTTACAACATGACAATTCTTATGAAACCATAAGAATATGTATGCTATACACCTTGCTGGGATTGTAGTTCAATTGGTCAGAGCACCGCCCTGTCAAGGCGGAAGCTGCGGGTTCGAGCCCCGTCAGTCCCGAACTAGGATCCGATGAATTTTTCAATTCATTTCTCTATTTTTCGCGAAAGGAAAGAGGGGGAGCCGAATCGAATCCCCGGTGCGGGGAGGGGAATTTCTTTCTTTTGTTTCGCATTTATCATCAGATAAATATGGGAATTTCCATTTCTTTTCCTAGTTCTTTCCCTAGTACTGATTGATAAGGGAGAGACATATGTCGATTGGTACAATCGGTAGTATTGCTATATTCAGTATTTTTTGTTCGAATATTTTATTTTTTATACTTTACTTAATCCTTTCTTTTTCCATCTCACTTATACTGTTTGTATCTGTGTATGATCCAGACAGTCATATGATACCTCATAATTTTATGTACATAATTCTATGTATTCTATGTATATGTATGTATTAAGTAGGGAAGTTGTATAAGGAAGATAGCTAATAGGTTATATATAGAAAAGAAAAAGTGGAAAAAGAGTATGAAAATCTAATGATTGATGTGTATTTCTGATCAAATCAAAAATATCATTTTTGATTTAGTATGATAAAAGATCTTTCCTTTCTATGTTATACTACTACTATATTATTGAATTTTCGACGATGAATTGATTTGATAGATCAGAAATTGTTATTCATAATATTGATCTGATTCAGTATCATCGGGATGCAATTAATCCCGTTGAATTTGCAGGAGTCAAATTTATCATCTCTATGGGATTAGATCCCGAGTTATTGCGAAACAAAAGAAGATTAGATTATGGAAGTCAATATTCTCGCACTTATTGCTACTGCACTGTTCATTCTAGTTCCTACTGCTTTTTTACTTATCATCTATGTAAAAACAGTCAGCCAAAATGATTAATTTGAATGAAACTTGAATTATTATTAGTTCTTATCGATGATTCAAGAAATGAAAGAAAGGGATTCAAACTCTAAATCTTAAATGAAATGATTAGGCTGGAATCAGAAGTATCGTAGTAAGTATCTAAGCTGGTGTGGTAGAAAGAACTATATATATAGTTCTTTCTACCACACCAGCTATATGTTATTATTATATATAGATCAAATTACAATATGTATGTACATATATTAGATGTACATATAGATAGCACTCTATTTCTTTTAGTTTGATTTCCCATCTCAAGAAGTCATTGATTGAACAATTAACGGATGATCCGCGGAGTTAAGTTATACAGTAACTTCTTCGGATTTGTAAAAGGAGTAGAGCAGACCCTGTCCATTTTTCATGCTTAAACATGAGATGAATCAAAAAAAGCATCAAAACTTTTCTAGTAGTCTAAAACAAATGTTAAATGTGTGATATGTGGATCGCTCAACAGAAGAAAGATCTCATTTTATTATGTGTCGGATCTCTTTGGCCAATCACTAATAGCTTCGTTTCCGATAGAAAGAAAATATGTATTGTCGTAATAGCGGAACGACTTTCTTTTAGAAAGGTAAAAGAAAAAGGGAAATAAATAAAGAAAAAAAAAATAGTATTAGTTTTTCTTATTGTAATATCCATAATTATGATAAGAGCTGATTCACTAAAATGGAATATTTAGGAAAAATCAGGTTGGAAAAAATAGCCTATCATGCGTAGATTTGAGTTTCGAAAGTAATCATTCATTACTGTATTCCAGTACAATTTGGAAGACATTTTTCTTTTTTTAGGGCTTCGCAAAATGATCAATAAAGAATTGATACGATTCGATTGAGCAATTTAGTAGTGCCCAGCCCTAGAGTCCACTCCTTCCCCATACTACAAGTGAAAGGGAAAATGTAAAGACTACCATTAAAGCAGCCCAAGCAAGACTTACTATATCCATGTGAATTATGTCCCCTATTTCTATGAAGGAATTATTCTATTATTGATTAATAATCATAGCGGAATCAATGGCGCAGAGTCAAAATAGGTAAGACTATTTATTGATGAACCAATTCAATGAATACACTTGTAACAAGTTTCTCTATTTTAGGGTTTCTGGTAAAATAAGGAAGCATTTAGTACAAATACGATGATACATACGCCTTTTCCTTGGAAATATCAAAGGAATGCTTCTATATGGATATGGAGCATGTAAGAATAGTAAGACCTATTGTTTGTTTTGATATTAATGCCTTTCCTTACTAAGTAAAAAGCATAAAAATATACCATCACGATAGATAACTATCTATCAGATACCTCTATTTCCTATTTGATCTAAGCTTACTGTCTTTCTTTCTGTGAAAGAATCAGGAGAACCCACCACCACTATTAATTAATACATTCTTTTTTTTTTTTTCAACTTTAACCTTTACTCTTTTAATACCAGACGGAGTCATGAGACACTACTTTGAATAAGGGTAATTTAAGAGATCTTGTTATTATAGTCTTTCGTATAATCTCTTCTTCAATTCTAGTAGCAAAAACAGAGTGTCCCTTAGGAACCTTTGGATACCGAGATTTCCGACCTTAGTTCTGAATCCCGGAATTGACTCTCACCATTTATTTGATTCAATTGAAAAATCAAATAAATGGTGAGAGTCAATCATTAAATGAATAAGTGAGAGTTGCTTCATCCCTATTGATACCGATTTGGGCTACACCTAAATTTTGAGAAAAAAAAAATGACAGTCTTTTAGAAAACCTACGCCATGGGTTATCAAAATCGAGTATTGACACGCCCATTTAGTCTTTTGCCTCTGCTTCTTGCTCCGCAAGAATTCGTCGAATTAGATCGGCACAAGATAGGAAAGAAATCAAAAATCTTTTGTTGATCAGGCGACACCCGGATTTGAACTGGGGATAAAGGATTTGCAGTCCCCCGCCTTACCACTTGGCCATGCCGCCAAATTCGGTCCAAAATGGATAAAAATATTATCTATATTCTATCACTCACTCCTTTTTTTATCTTGAATACCATTGTACTTATCCTTTTTTAAAAAGAAATTCCTGTTTTTTATTGGATCTAGTTTAGATTCTTCTCTTCGATTGATTGTATCTTAAAATATACATCGCTTAAAAACATCCCTTCTCTTTTCTATTGAGAGTAGAAAAAATGGATTTCCGGTCACAGACTGCAAAATTCAGGACAAATTGGAAACATTAACAATTTACTTTGAATTAGCGAACGATTCTTCCATTTTTATCTCCAATGAAATTTTGTTTCATTGAATGGCAAAAGAAAATCAAATTGATTTATGACTAATATGACTAATCAGTATTCCTTTTTTTTCAATAATCAATCCTTTTCAATTTCAATTATCAATATTATCAATTATAATAACATATATGTGTATATGTAAACCCCAGAACAGAAATTGTTACCCAGATACCAAACCGGATTTCTCTCTTATGTGCATATCCCTATAGAGAATCCTCCTGTTTCAATTTTTCATTGAATATATTGAATAGAAAATACAAATTTTGATAGAGTGTGACTCACGTTGTCCCAAGTGAAATTACAATAAAAGATGTGATATATGGATAAAATGGATAGCCGTATCAGCATGTACATGTACTTAATAAAATAAATACTATTCTTATTATATTATAATTCTATTTTCTATTTATATTATATTACGCAATTCAATCATATTCTATAAATTCCACTGACTACCAAAAAGAATCCGCGAATTCTTTTTTTTTTTTAACTTCATGTTCAAAAAAAAAAGGAAACTATATAATACTTCTGATTATTCTGTCTTTATCTCATTCATAGAGAGGAGATCGAATTTCGAACCCATTTCTTTTTTTTGTACCCCATCGGATCGTAATATCATAATAATAGGTAGAAATTGGATCAATTTTGATATTCTATACAAGAACAAGACTCCATAAGTGGAACTAACAGAATTTTTTTCAGGAATATTTTATCAATTTATTTCTATTTGTACCTGTCGCAAATTCGAACTTGCGTCGAAAATGCTCTTCGTTCCTCCGTCTCGTCTCCATTCATACGTATGAAATACATATATGGGGTTGGCTAAAATTTTATGTGATTCAGTAAACAGAAATACATTCTATTATTGCTAGATCGATCCATATGGTTC